GCATCTTAATCTTAAGTTTCCTGTTTATCGAAAAAATCCCATTATTGACTCACTATTCATCGAACCATACGGATCGATCTAGCAATGATGGAATGTATATTCTGTTTACTGAATCACATGAAATTTCAGCCAACTCCATATATGTAATGTAATGTATTTCATACGTATGAACGGAAACGAGACGGAGGAATGAAGAGCATTTTCGACGCAAGTTCGAATTTGCGACAAGTACAAATGGAAATGAATTGATAAAACATTCCTGGAAAAAAGATTCTATCACTTCCACTTATGGAGTCTTGTATAGAATATAAAAATTGATCCAATTTCTACCTATTATTATAATATTACGATCAGATTGGGTACCAAAAAAATAAATGGATTCAGGATTAAATCTGCTCTTTATGAATGAGATAAAGACAGAATAATCAGGAGCAGTATAGAATTTCCTTTTTTTAGTACACTTTAATGTTCAAAAAAGAATTCGTGGATTCTTTTTGGTAGTAGAATTTATAGATAGAATACGATTGAATTGCGTAATAGTAATAGGAGTAGTATTTATTAAGTACATGCCGATATACCTATCCGCATATCGCATCTTTTATCGTAATTTTACTTGTGGCAACAGAAGTCAGGTCGCACTATATCATAATTCCTATTTTCTATTCAAAATATTCAATGAAAAATTGAAGCACGATAATTCTCTATAGGGATATGTACATAAGAGAAAGACACAATTCGGTATCTGTGTAACAATTTCTGTTCTGGGGTTTACATATACACATATATTTTGTTATAATTGAAATTGAAAAGGATTGATTATTGAAAATAATTGATACTGATTAGTCGTAAATCAATTTGATTTTGTTATACCATTAAAGAAACACAATTTGAGATACAAATTTAAGAACCGTTCACTAATTCTAAAGTAAAAATAGTTAATGGTTCCAATTTTCCCTGAATTTTTCGGTCTGTGACCGGAAATCTATTTTTTCTCTTTTCAATAGAAGGAGAAGGGAAGTTTTTAAGCAGTGTGTCTTTTGAGATACAATCAATCGAAGAGAATAATCTAAACTGGATCCAATAAAAAATAGGGATTAATTTTTGAAAAGGGATAAGCACAATGGGATTCAAGATAAAAAAATTAGTAATAGAATATGGATGGATAAAAATATTATCCATTTTGGATCAGATTTGGCGGCATGGCCAAGTGGTAAGGCGGGGGACTGCAAATCCTTTATCCCCAGTTCAAATCCGGGTGTCGCCTGATCAACAAAAGACTTGAAATTTCTTATTCTGCTGATCTAACTCGACAAATTCTTGCCCCGCAAGAAGCAGAGGCAAACGACTAGGCCTGTCGTGTCGATACTTGATTTTTAGAATCCATAATTCTATAAAAAAACTGTAAATTTTTTTTTTCTCAAAATCTGGGTTCTGGGTACCGGTCCAAACCGGTACCAATAGGTATGAAGTAACCCTTACTTATTAATGATTGATTCGGACATTTATTTGATTTATGATATCAATTGAATCAAATAAATCAAATAAATAGTGAGAGTCAATTCTGGGATTCAGAACTACGAAAGTAAGAGGTCGGAAATCTTAGTATCCAAAGGTTCCTAAAGGACACTCCATTTTTGCTCCTAGGATTGAAGAAGAGATTATACGAAAGACTATCAAGACTTCCTAATTATCTTACACTACCTATACTAAATACTAAAATAGTGTCTACTGACTCTGTCTGGAATTAGATTGAATAGAATAGGCTGATGGATGGGAAATCAATTTAGAAGTTGTGGAAAGGACTGAAGATACTTTGTATCCAGACTCACGAGAGGCTTTGAGTACTCAAAAATTCAATCAACATGGTTGGGCAGCTCTTATTTATAGAGTAAAAAGAAAAAAAAAAAAATTCTTTGCCCGTGTAGGGGATTACAAAAAAAAGAATGTATGTAATAATGGTGGTGGTGTCTTACCATTCCATTCTTTCACAGAAAGAAAGACGTAAGCCTTAGATCAAATAAAATAGAGGTATCTGATAGATGGTTATCTATCTTGATGGTATATTTTGACGTCTTTTGCTTATGAAAGAAAGGTAACAAACAATAGGTCTTACTATTTCTACATGCTCCATTAGGAGCATTCCTTTGCTATTTCCAAATAAAAGGTGTGTGTATCGTATTTGTGCTTAATGCTTCCCGATTCGATTCTACCAGAAATTTTCTAATATAGGAACTTGTTACGAGTGGATTCATTGGATTAGTTCATCAATAGCCTTAAGTCAGAATACTATTTTCTTTTGACTCTGCACCATTGATTCCACTATGATTATTGATCAATAATCAATAATGAAATAATTCCTTTATAGAGATAGGAGACATAATTCACATGGATATAGTAAATCTCACTTGGGCTGCTTTAATGGTAGTCTTTACATTTTCCCTCTCACTCGTAGTATGGGGAAGAAGTGGACTCTAGGGGTACTACTAATTGAATAATCGATTGAGTGATCGAATTGTATCAATTGTTTAATTGATCGTTTTGCGAAACTAAAAAAAAAAAAAAAGATTCCTTGGTTTCGTTTTCTTTTATTTTTATTTTTATATATATAGTTAATATATGCCCATACCCATACTATTTTTCCTCCATTAATTCTTTCGATGGATCTCGGGACTTATATTATATATATATATATTTAGTTTATTTTTATTATATTACTCGGGACTTATATATATATATATTTAGTTTATTTTTATTATATATATTTATTTTTATTATATTTATTTTTATTATATATAAATTATTATATATAAATAAATATATATTATATATAAATATATATTATATATAAATATCTATATATTAAGTTATAAGTTATAAGAAGCCTAGGAATTAGAAGAGTTGGCCTTGGATTATTTTGGATTGATCGAAACCCATACAAGTAGATGTAGCGAAAAAAAAAGAAATAGAATTAGACTGCTATTTCGATGTATATGTATTAGATGTACATCTAATACATGTACATATTGTAAATTGATCTATATCTATATAAAACCATATCTGTATACAACTTTATATGATAAAATTTATATGATCATACTATATATGATCATACTATTTATATGATAATAAATTTATATGATAAAAATATACAATACTATCTAGTGTGGTAGAAAGAACTATATTATATATAGTTCTTTCTACCACACTATCTTCAGATACTTATGATTCCAGCCAAATCGTTTCATTTAAAACTTGGAGTTTTAATCCCTTTCTTTTATTTCTTCAATCATTGATAAGAACTAATAATCCAACCAAGTTTCAGTTAAATTAATCATTTTGACTGACTGTTTTTACGTAGATGATAAGTAAAAAAGCAGTAGGAACTAGAATGAACAGTGCAGTAGCAATAAATGCGAGAATATTGACTTCCATAATCTCATTGTTTTTTTTACTTCGCAATAACTCGGGATCTAATCCCATAGAGATAAGAAATTTTACTCCTGTCAATTCAATGGGATGAATTGAATTCTGATGATACTGAATCGGATCAATATTATGAATAACAATATCTGATCTATCAAATCGATTCATCGTCGAGAATTGAATAGTATAACATAAGAAAATCTTTTATTTTATCCATACTAAATCCGAAATGGGATTCTTTATTGGATCAGGAATTCCATTGAATTTTTCATCCCTTTTTCCACTTTTTTCTTTTCCATAACCTACTGTCTTTGTCTTCCTTATACAACTCTCTTTCCTTATACTTATACATACAATTATGAGATATTATATGACCGGTATTCTATGGGTCACACAGATCCAAACAGTAGAAGTGAGATGGAAAAAAGGACGGGTGTTAAGTAGAAAGGATCTAATATTCCAACAAATTTACTAAAAAGGGGCGTTGCTTGGTCTTTTATTTTATTAGTATAGTATCTCTTCTTCTTTCTTGGATTGAGACTAGAACACATACATCAAAAATTCAGTGTGCAATTTGCATGAGAATAGATAGATTGTTTCCAATTAGTCATTGAGGATACACAAACAAAGTCGAGGTAATTATGTTAAGTTCATTGTGTATCGTACAATAAACGAATACAATTTGTGTATGTACTCCCGGTAAAAATAGGGGAACTCTATTTCATTTCATTGTTCAAGAACAATTGAAAAAGAAAGTCAGACGAGTATGGTATCTATTAAAATACTGAATATAGTAATGCCACCGATTGTACCAACTTACATATGTCTCCCCTTATCAATCGGTATTAGTGAAAGAAATTGAAATTCCCGTACTTGTCTGATGATAAATGCGAAACGAAAAACAAAAGAAATAAGGATCCCCGCTGGGGATTAGATCTTGCTACCTGTCCCCCCTTTCACAGAAAATGGGGAGATGAATTGATAAATTTATCGGATCCTAGTTCGGGACTGACGGGGCTCGAACCCGTAGCTTCCGCCTTGACAGGGCGGTGCTCTGACCGATTGAACTACAATCCCAGCAAGGTGTATGGCATACATATTCTTACTAGTTTGATAAGAACATTCTATTCGTTGTGTTGTAACAGAAATACGAATGATATACTGAATATCCACATGGATATGGAATATAGTGAGAGCGACACGGATTACTAGTAACGAGTGGTTATTTTATTGCCAAAAAAATAGATAATCAATTTCTCAATGAGAAAAAGAACTATTTTTATTTTTATGATACTTAATCTTAATTAAGTATCATTAATCTAGATCGTTAGAAAAATCAGAACGAATGAGAAAAACATGGATAGAGAAAAAATTGACTCTTTCTCTTCATTTCTACGGATCAGGCATTTCTGTTTCTGGAGGACAAATTGGTTATTTCATATTCATGGAGCAACGAATTATTGGGCCGAGCTGGATTTGAACCAGCGTAGACATATCATCAACGAATTTACAGTCCGTCCCCATTAACCGCTCGGGCATCGACCCAGGAAGAATTAATTCTAGATTTATTGATAATC